AGTTGGCTAGGTAGCTGACCTTGTTAGTCCGCTCTTTCAAGAATAGGAATATAACCTTTTTGCTTCTTTATAGTACTCTTCCCTCCGCTTAATAGATAACTATTTGCTACCAATGGGGAATTACTTCTCATCTCAAACTGAGGTGATTGGATTTGCACCAATGGAAACCATAAATTTAATACACAAAAATATAGGTAGATGATGAATCTTTAGCTTTATAGATAATAAATAACGTTTTTCCATCCTATCTATCTTTATTCCTTGGTACTGGTGATTGGTACTTGAAAAATTGCTGTATTTATTTTGTTTGAACTCATGATCTAAACGAGTCGCACATACACCCGAGTACATGTTCCCCGTCGTTGAGGGCACCCCCTAAGTGCGGGGGATTTCGTGATATTTCGTATTGGCTGTCTTGTGTTTCTAATAAGTTGTTTAATTGTCGGCATATCATACATATATAGAATAAAATAGGTTGGTTTAGATCGATCTTAACCTGATTTATTGATGATTATGAATTATTTACATTCAATATCAAATCACGGAAAAATAGAATTATGGAGGGAATCATATAGTTAGGCGAAATCCCCAATAGTTTCATTTTCGACCGCTACAAGATCAACAATGCCATGAGCTTGGGCTTCTGTTGCTGACATAAAAACATCTCTCTCCATGTCTTCGGATATAACCCATAAAGGGTTACCTGTTCTTTGTACATAAACCTTTGTGAGGGTTTCGCGAAGTCTGAGTAGTTCTTCCGCTTCCAAGATAAATTCCCCTGCTTGTGCCTCATAAAAAGAACTAGCAGGTTGGTGAATCATAACCCTGATAATATTGATCTAACATCATGCATGAACGGTTCTTCTATCTTGAAGAATTGGATTAAAGTAAGGACTAAAAAAAACAAGAAAAAAGATAGAATTGAACGACGGACCGTACAGGCACCTTTTGTGCATTGCATACGGCTCTGCAATGGAATTTCCTTTTCCCCTTTATCGAAGAAAAAAAAAAGGAATCCGTTCGATCTAGATTGTTGAATGATCCATTTACCACCCTTCCTTTCATTCATATTGTAATGTAAAAAAAAAAATACTATGATGGTTCTGTTGCTTTCTATATTTATCTCGTCTGTGATTTAGCAATCCCAAAGTTTCTTTTTTTTTTTTTCGTACTCTTTTCTTCGTAAGAGAAATATCAGAAAAAGGCTTCTGGTGTGGAAGAAAACGGTTTGTGACGCTGAAATGCACTCCCGACATAGAAGATCAAGTCGGAAATAACCTTTTTTCATACTACTATCTCGATAGAAAATATTGTGTTAGAAAAAACAATAATAGTTTGTTCATATCGAACTCGAAGTGCCATGCTATTATTACCTATTATTCATATTCAATATGGCGAAGGCATAGTCTTCTTCTTCTTTTTTTTTTTTAATAAAAACTCATTGGCGCCAAGCATGGGGGAATGCTAGACGTTTGGTAATTTCCCCTCCGACCAGAATGAAGGATCCCATTGAAGCGGCTAATCCCATGCATATTGTATGTACATCGGGCGAAACAAATTGCATAGTATCATAAATAGCGATTCCTGGTATTACCCATCCACCAGGGGAATTTATAAACAAATAAAGATCTTTAGTATCATCTTCTATACTGAGATATACCATGAGACCAACAAGTTGATTTGAGATCTCGCTATCAACTTCTTGTCCTAAAAAAAGTAATCTTTCTCGATAAAGTCGGTTGATTAGGACAAAATTATATCCCTTTTGAACCGTACGTGCATCTTTGGATGCATACGGTTCAAAAAAATTGCGAAAATAAAGAATCAATGTGTCGATTCCAATCCTATCTCTCTTTTTTTTAAGAGATTCCTGCTTTTCTAATGAAGGGGTTTTTTCTTCCATTAAAAAAAGAAAGAGTTTTTACCCCTTCCTAAAAAAAAAAAGAATTTACTGAACTTATTTAATTAACCTCTCATTGATGTATTGTTTCGTCGAGATTTAAATCACGATGTCATTTTCTTGTTCCTGAATGGGCCCTTTGAATTCTTTTAGGTTCATGTTCTACTCCGGGGAAAGATCTATCCGAATTCTAGTTGTACATATAGGACAAATGATCTCAGTACCACTTCTTTTTGCTACGATTTTTTTTTTTCAATTCGTTTCATGTCTCCAAAAAACTATTCAATGTATTTATTATAATGGTTGACATGGCAGTTTAAGAGTGCTTCTCTAATTAAATAAATAAAATAGAAGAATCTTTTATGCATAGCTACAAGCGGTAATTTTAGATATATTACTATTACCCATTTGGTATTTTATGAGCAGAGCCTGGATACTCCATTTTTTTAGTTCAAGTTAACCATAAATTCTTCTAATTAAGAATATTTCTCCTCAATCTAAATTAATCTAATTTAACTTCATGCTATGCATGATTGATTCTTCAATCAATACAATATTTCTTGGGCGAAACAGAGGATATCTCGATCGGGGAGAAAATGGGGAAATTCCATATGACCCAATATGTCTGACAAGTCGCACTATACGTCAACCCAAACTGCATCTTCCTCTCCAGGACTCCGAAAAGGTACTTTTGGAACACCAATGGGCATTAAATTAAAGAAAGAATTTTAGTACTATACTTCACTTTAATATGGAAACGTAAGAATGAGTTTATTGTCTTCTTCGAAGGTTTTTAGAGAAAGATAGAATTAAGAAAGAAAAATCTTAATGAAGAGATAGATCGTTCGAATAATAAAAAGGATCCATACATTCATTCCCCCAAAATAGGACTAATGTTCCCATTGCGTATTGGTACTTATCGGGTATAGAATAGATCTGCTTCTCTTTGTTCTTACGAACAGAATTACGCCGTTATTTTCAACGGAATACAATAAAAAGTAACCTTTTCTCATACAAAATTCGCTGAAAAGATTAGGTAAATAGTATAAGTCTATTGCAATGCGATAAAGTTACATAGTGTCTATTTTTCTTTGAGAAAGGGGTATTTCCATGGGTTTGCCTTGGTATCGTGTTCATACTGTCGTATTGAATGATCCCGGCCGATTGCTTTCTGTCCATATAATGCATACGGCTCTAGTTTCCGGTTGGGCCGGTTCGATGGCTCTATATGAATTGGCGGTTTTTGATCCCTCTGACCCTGTTCTTGATCCAATGTGGAGACAAGGTATGTTCGTTATACCCTTCATGACTCGTTTAGGAATAACCAATTCATGGGGTGGTTGGAGTATTTCAGGAGGAACTGTAACGAATTCGGGTATTTGGAGCTATGAAGGTGTGGCCGGAGCACATATTGTGTTTTCTGGCTTGTGTTTTTTAGCGGCCATCTGGCATTGGGTGTATTGGGACTTAGAAATATTCTGTGATGAACGTACAGGAAAACCTTCTTTGGATTTGCCCAAAATCTTTGGAATTCATTTATTTCTCTCAGGAGTGGCTTGCTTTGGCTTTGGCGCATTTCATGTAACAGGCTTATATGGTCCTGGAATATGGGTGTCTGATCCTTATGGACTAACTGGAAAAGTACAATCTGTAAGTCCAGCGTGGGGCGCGGAAGGTTTTGATCCTTTTGTTCCCGGCGGAATCGCCTCTCATCATATTGCAGCAGGTACACTGGGCATATTGGCAGGCCTATTCCATCTTAGTGTCCGTCCGCCTCAACGTCTCTACAAAGGATTACGTATGGGTAATATTGAAACTGTACTTTCTAGTAGTATCGCTGCTGTTTTTTTTGCAGCTTTTGTTGTTGCTGGAACTATGTGGTATGGTTCAGCAACAACCCCAATCGAGTTATTTGGTCCCACTCGTTATCAGTGGGATCAGGGATACTTCCAGCAAGAGATATATCGAAGAGTTGGTGCCGGACTAGCTGAAAATCTAAGTTTATCGGAAGCTTGGTCTAAAATTCCTGAAAAATTAGCTTTTTATGATTACATTGGTAATAATCCGGCAAAAGGGGGATTATTCAGAGCGGGCTCAATGGATAGCGGGGATGGAATAGCTGTTGGATGGTTAGGACATCCCGTCTTTAGAGATAAAGAAGGGCGCGAGCTTTTTGTACGTCGTATGCCTACTTTTTTTGAAACATTCCCGGTAGTTTTAGTAGATGGAGATGGAATTGTTCGGGCAGATGTTCCTTTTCGAAGGGCAGAATCAAAGTATAGTGTCGAACAAGTAGGTGTAACTGTTGAGTTCTATGGTGGCGAACTCAATGGAGTCAATTATAGCGATCCTGCTACTGTGAAAAAATATGCTAGGCGCGCACAATTAGGCGAAATTTTTGAATTAGACCGGGCTACTTTAAAATCTGATGGTGTTTTTCGTAGTAGTCCAAGGGGTTGGTTCACTTTTGGGCATGCTTCGTTTGCTTTGCTTTTCTTTTTTGGACATATTTGGCATGGCGCTAGAACCTTGTTTAGAGATGTTTTTGCTGGTATTGATCCAGATTTGGATGCTCAAGTGGAATTTGGAGCATTCCAAAAACTTGGAGATCCAACTACAAAGAGACAAGTAGTTTGATACAAGATTGCTCTGGTATCTTTATCCTCTATCTCTATTTTTTTCTCGGGTACCCGAGAAAAAAATAGAGACTTGAATCAACGAAAAGAAGTTGATTCTTTCCCCTCTTTTTTTATGGTATGGTAAATGATCCCACTCAATCAAACGAATAGATGTGAAAGCTATAATTGTAAACCACGATCGAATCTATGGAAGCATTGGTTTATACATTCCTTTTAGTCTCGACTTTAGGGATAATTTTTTTCGCTATCTTTTTTCGAGAACCACCTAAGGTTCCGACTAAAAAATAATGAAATAATTTTTCATTATAGAAACTGAAGTAATGGGCCCTCATATCAAGAGGCTCATTACTTCAACAAGTCTAGTCTCCGTGTTCCTCGAATGGATCTCTTAGTTGTTGAGAGGGTTGCCCAAAAGCGGTATATAAGGCGTACCCCGTAAAGCTTACAAGTAAACCTGATATGAAGATGGCGACTAAGGTTGCTGTTTCCATTTTTAGAAAATTTCAAGATCACAATGGATCTACGATAAGATCATTTATTTATTTACAATTACAACGGAATAGTATACAAAGTCAACCGATCTCAACCAATGATTAAATAGGATTTATGGCTACACAAACCGTTGAGGGTAGTTCTAGATCTAGGCCAAGACAAACTACTGTAGGGAGTTTATTGAAACCATTGAATTCAGAATATGGTAAAGTAGCTCCGGGCTGGGGGACTACACCACTTATGGGAGTTGCAATGGCTCTATTTGCAATATTCCTATCTATTATTTTGGAAATTTATAATTCTTCTGTTTTACTGGATGGAATTTCAATGAGTTAGGTTCATAAGAACTATGAACCTCTAGTTTTTCAATCAAAAAAAATTTTATTTAAAACTTGGATTTATAGACCTTTTTGGTAGTTCGACTGTGATATTTCTTTTTTCGGTATTTCCGGAATATGAGCGTGTGACTTGTTATAATTGATCCTATTGATAATACAGAGAACGGCCCTGTCATCTCTATTAAGATGATTCCACCCCGTCGGATATTTATTCTAATATCTGGAACACGGAATATTATAGAAAAAAGTAAGAAAAAAAAATATTCTAACTATGATTCATACCTATTATTTAGACCTCGCAACCGGACTAAAAAAAATTTCAGATGGATATTTCCTAAATTAAATAATTTTTCTTTCTTTAGACTTATGAAATTAATTTTATCTGAAGAACAACTTCTTTCTCTAGATTTTGTTGAGTCATTACATCCACTCATTGAAATTGAATAATTGATGATCAAATGGTTTTTACTCAAAGAACCCTTTTATTTAGCTTGGGATTAAATCATCGTGGTTCTTGTATGAATCTGAGGTTTTAATTGATTTATAGGGTCTTAACAAGGGAATTCCTATCAACAGTAAAACAAAAGTCGACCCGCATTACGCACAAAAAACAAAAAATGAAATAACAAAAACAAACAAAAATAGGAAAGAGAAGATTCAAGAGGCCTGGAACGATCAATATAAAGAAAAAGAAAGGTGTACGAGCTAACTTGAGAGTTTTGGCATTAGCATCACAAAGAAGAGATTTCGGATTTTTTTTACTTTCTATCTTTGGCACAAATTGCATTGAGCAGCTAATAAATTTTGAACTTTCTATTGCATATCCGTCAAAATCGGTATTTGTGTGTTTCTGTTTGAGCCGTACGAGATGAAATTCTCATATACGGTTCTCAGGGGGGGGTTCCTCTCGGATTCCCTATCTCAATAAAGTATATGATTGGTTCGAGGAACGTCTCGAGATTCAAGCGATTGCAGATGATATAACTAGTAAATATGTTCCTCCTCATGTCAACATATTTTATTGTCTAGGAGGAATCACGCTTACTTGTTTTTTAGTACAAGTAGCTACGGGTTTTGCTATGACTTTTTACTATCGTCCAACTGTTACGGAAGCCTTTTCCTCTGTTCAATACATAATGACTGAAGCTAACTTTGGTTGGTTAATTCGATCAGTTCATCGATGGTCAGCAAGTATGATGGTTCTAATGATGATTCTGCACGTATTTCGTGTGTATCTTACAGGTGGGTTTAAAAAACCCCGCGAATTAACTTGGGTTACAGGTGTGGTTCTGGCTGTATTGACTGCATCTTTTGGTGTAACTGGTTATTCCTTACCTCGGGACCAAATTGGTTATTGGGCAGTAAAAATTGTGACAGGCGTGCCTGATGCTATTCCTATAATAGGATCTCCTTTGGTAGAGTTATTACGTGGAAGTGCTAGTGTGGGTCAATCTACCTTGACTCGTTTTTATAGTTTACACACTTTTGTATTGCCTCTTCTTACTGCCGTATTTATGTTAATGCACTTCTCAATGATACGTAAGCAAGGTATTTCAGGTCCTTTATAGTTATAGCTTTATTTTATAGAGAAAACAGATCATAGATATTTGTAATTTCTGATATATCCTATCGGGAAGGAACAATAGTATTTCATTGCTACAAATATGTATTATTGAAAAAATAAGACATGTTTTTTGATATTTCTCTTCAACTCCGAAGTAGTTTAGTTCTTATTTGATAAGAATAGTTGAAGTGGATTCTCCAAAGAGAGGATGGATGGATTATGGGAGTGTGTGACTTGAACTATTGATTGGGCCATGCCGATATATTATTTTATCCGCCACGTTGAAATTCACAACCAAACGTGTCTCCGCATCCAACCACCACGTAAATCCCCCTATGTAGCATAGGATAGGCCGGTTCGCTTGAGGAGAATTTTTTCTATGATCATGTCCGAATTATGTCATGCATGAACAGGCTCCGTAAGATCCTGTAGAATAAGTGATGTGGCACGATCCAATGTTTTATCTATCCCACTTACTTATTTATAGTATGGAAATGCATTCATTTCCTCTGCATCGACCTCGATCTATAATATGATACTATCGGAGTGAAATAAGAGATCTAAGGA